CAGGTGCCAATTCAGGTACCAAATAGAACCCATCATTGGTTTGATCATTGATAAGGTGAATACCCAGGCCCTTCAATGCTAGGCATAATGAGGATAAGGACCTCAAAATAACCTCTTTTCGTCCTATGAACTTTAAGGTGTATGAAGTATCATATTTGACTCTTGGGGCGGATTGATAGAGACTCCATTTAACTTAGGTTGATCTAGGCCGGAGGCAGACCTACGTCAGGGTAACCCTTCTTTGAAACACTTTGGTATTGCTCCCGGATCAGAATTCAAATAATGAATCCGAGCGCATGGAGCCATCTCGTTATCTTCCTGTCAAGAAAAAATATGGTGGACTAGCCGATCTTTTTATCAGTTAATGAAAGAGCCCAATGCAAAAAAAAAAAAGCATGTTGGGTCTTTGAAACAGTTCGAATCATTTCGATAATAATAAGTTTGATCTGTTTTACCGAGAAGGTCTACGGTTCGAGTCCGTATAGCCCTATACATTTTTGTATTCATTTCCTAATTAGTGCGTGTGACCGGCCGGTTGATTGTTCCATAGAAATGGAATCATTCCCACAGGATCACGGAGATCCCTCGGGGCTTGAAAACAATAATTTATTCCAATGGATCCAATCGGATCGGTATTTTCAAATCTCGGATAAACAAACCCATTCTTCTTCATTAATCTTCGTCTGTGAATGACATACGGCCTTTTTCCTCTTTTATTTGTCCATGATCCAAGATTTAGTGATACACCTTTGCTTTGGTATACCCAAGTCAATTTATGAAGTCAAAATCATAACATGAGCCTGGCTCAAGAAAAACTCCAACCTGACCCAACCAAATCAAATCCAAATTCAATCTAAATCTAATAGTAAGTCACATTATCTAGAACCTATTCTTGTTCTTGTATTTGTAGAAAAGCCAGAGTTTCAAAAACGAAGCTCTTTGGTAAGTTTCATTGTACAATAGGCTTTTCTTCGTATAACCGGCTTAGCAAAGCAAGTAGTCATTTTTCTGTACAATACTTCAACTTAACACTTATTTTTTTTTATTCCAATTTACCCAATCCAATTTGTTCATCATTCCAATTCTACCAATGCAGACTTTATCTAAAAAGATTAGGGCCCATTTGAACTTGGATGAGTTAGGAATCCCCCGACGTATCGCCTTTTGGCAGAACAACAATCCCAATTCATTGTTTTAGAGACAATGAATTGGTCCTAAATGTATCAACGCACCCTCTTCTATTTCTATGTTCTATGAGTTGGTTTTGGGATGGGGAGATTTTGTCTATCGAATCGTTCGACAACGCATGATTCCATTCGAAGTATCTTCTGTAAATCATTTACGATTCAGCCGACTCTACCATTAAACTATGCCCCATTTTGTAGGTTTGCTTCAAAAGAAACGTTTTTTGTTGTCACGAAACCTAACTCGTTGGTTGGTCCTGCTAGGTGTTATTATTACATTAAATAAATAAGTATTTCGAGTCATTCCAAATCACGATCTTTAGTCCTAGAAATGGGTCTGAAATGATTCTTTCAAGACTTCTAACTCGGGGGTAAAGCCGGGGCCGGGGTAGTACAGGTCCAAAGTTTCCTAATTTGGGTATAGGAACCCATGAGTTTTTATATGTAAGGGTTCCTCACAATTCAATGGATTGAATCAAATCAATTAAGTATAAATCTGGGACAGGGAGAGAGAATCGAATCGGTCGATGCATTCCGTTTTCGTATCCGTATCAAATCAATAGAAACAATAATCCTCTATCCGGATCTTAATGAAAAGAATACACCAACACAGCCACGTAGAATATACCATAAATCCCGAGATGGAAATTCCTAGAAATTCTATTACATCTGACTACTGACTATATTCTAAATCACTAAGAAAAAAAAAAAAAAAAGAGAGAGAGAGAAAAAATGGGCCAGACCTCCTCTTTGGCTCTATTATATTAATAGAATATTGAAATTCTTTATGTTTAATATTTCATTTAATCTTATTTGAATAATATTGTTTGAATATTATTTCAATTTCAATTCATATTATTTAAAATATTCTTTAAAAAAAATTCCTTAATTCCTTTTTTTGTTTGATAGAAAACCCGAGGCAAGGTAGGAGAGAGTTTGATTTGTATAATAGCATTATATGTCTACACCATATCTAAATAGAATCGAAGTAAGTGTAAGTGGGATTCCGTTGGATGAATCTTGAGACGATACATGACCCACAACAAGTAAACAAACGAAACTATGTGGTTTGATCAAAATTGTTGTTTCGACTAATGCAGTTATGGATGAATTGAGAATTCCAATTTGAATCAACTAATTCGGTATATTCCACATTAATAGGAGTGCTTCTATGTTTCTGCTTCACGAATATGATATTTTCTGGGCATTTCTAATAATATCAAGTGTTATTCCTATTTTGGCATTTCTAATTTCCGGAGTTTTGGCCCCGATTAGTGAAGGACCAGAGAAGCTCTCTAGTTATGAATCGGGCATAG